AGCCTTGATCATGAGACATATAATTGTCACTATAAATAAGAACCATTATTCCAACAGTAGTAATTAACATTAACATAATAGAAGTAAGCGGATCTATAAAGTGTCCGAAATCTAAGGAAAAATCATTATTGATGGTCCAAGACCATACATATTGGTAGATAGGACTGCCGTTTATTTGCTGAATAGACAGATCGGCTGAAAAAAGCATAACGATACTTAGTAATAAAACACTAGGAAAAGCCCATATGCGCCTAATACTTTTTGTTGCCGCCGGAACAAGGAGAAGGCCCAACCCTATTGCTATAGGAACTGGAAGGGGAATGAAAGGTATGATCCACGCATATTGATATATATGTTCCATAAAAAAATCAAACTTTTTTATTAATTGTTTAATTGTTTCCGATTCACCAGCTCTTATAGATTTCGAAAGGAGTAAAAAAAAAAAATAACGTAAAAAAATCAAGATATGATATGAAAGGACTCAAATAAATAAGATATTTATGAAGATACAGAATATTATATTTTCAAACATTTCATTATTACAATAATTTAGAAACATAGAACAAGTAAAAAATGATACAAAAATAAAAAATGATACAAAAAAAATTTAAGTACTTGATTCCAATATATATTATCCACCAATAACTTAACTCGAAAAACGTAAAACAAGATACCTCGTTGTTATTAGTTAATTTATTCGGAATCATTAATGGGTTGTGAACTAGTTCATTGTGGAACTGTTCGAGTTCCTTATATTTATTTCAATAAAACAACTTATGTTTATGGTAAACTATATGATATCTGTTGATTTGTTACCCGTCACTTCAATTCACACAGAACTTTAATGAAAAAAAAATGGACTTTTTTCAAATAATATTAACAAATTAACCACTAACAGATACTAGTCTCATTCTATTTTTATAATTTTAATTAGATATACTTTACTTGATCAATTACAATTATATAGAAAGGGGTTTAGAGTCTAGTTTTCTTAAATTAGGTAAGGGTTCTGAAACTTTTTGATTTCGTTTTTGAAATTAGATGAAATGTAACATGACGAAAATATACGGAAGTACCAAATGAAACCCTTTTTTTATTATTACCGACGTCAAGCAATTATATTTCTATAGCCTTGGTTGAATCCCATGTATATATATATCCGAATGAAGATATCCGATATATAAATGAAGATATCCGATATATATATATAGATAGTACTGGCTAGTATACATCATTCTTTCTTCAGATATTCTTTCTTCGAATATTATATGTAATAGTAATAAATTCTATATTTGGAACAATAGATGTCTTACACATTTAACTATAACAATGAACAACTTCTGCATTTTTTAATGGCGGTTCCTAAAAAACGTACTTCTATGTCCAAAAAGCGTATTCGTAAAAATTTTTGGAAAAATAAAGCATATTGGGCATCAATAAAGGCTTTCTCTTTAGCCAAATCACTTTCCACCGGGAAGTCTAAAAGTTTTTTTGTTCGACAAACAAGTAATAAAGTCTTGGAATAATCTTAATAAATATGAACCAATCGATTAGATAATTTAAACTTATCAATATGAGATGAGATGGAATTTTCTGTTGTCGTATGTAGATAAGAATTTTTCTGTCTACTAGACTTGAAAAGGACTACAAAAAATCAGGCACAAGATACAAATAAAGTTTCATCTTTTCTTTCTATATTATTGGTTTTTTTGTGGGATGGGGATTGTTATTTTCCCCATCGATTCATTTCTCAAACAAAGAATTTTTTGAGGAAGATTTATTGGGTTTTGTATTCCGAATCGAATATATATTATTATTATTCTATGTTTGAAAAGATCCATCAAGATATCTCTATCTATAAAGCACAATCTACATTCCATATGAATAAATATCTTGATAACTCTATTATTTTTCTAAAAAAAATTTTTTTTTGAAATGAAATAATGAAATAAATATTGAATGAATAGAAATTCTAACTCGTTCTTTTGTTATAGAAACAGCCCACCAATTGTTTTGACTAATACTTAATTGGTTTGGTAAATACTAACACGAATTTAAGACACAATGAAAATCCCAGAAATTAAAACTGGATTCTGGATTAAATTAATTAATCCGTTTTGTTTTACAGGCTATCCAACCAAATATTTACAACAATACCTTTTCTTGAGTAATTCAATTGTGATCCATAAAAAATCCTATTTTTTTTATTTCGGATTAATTTATAATTTAATAAAATAAGATAAATGAGAAATAAATCATCAAACAAATAAAATATGGAATGGGGTATAAAAAAATAAAGTTATGGGCATGGATATAAGAACAGAACTATCTAGTTACAACTCGTCAATTCCATAAGAGCTTAAAACGCATGAAAAGCCATTACATTGTTAAAACTAACACTACCCCAACTACAATAAAGGTAATAATTATTGAACGTTCAAATAGAAATTTGAACGATACTTTTTAATATTTCCTTAAAGATATTGCATTGAATTGCCTC